TTTTTTTTTTTTTTTTTTTGATTTTAATTTTATATAATAAATTTCATTATATAAAATTGAAAATATTTATAATAATATCATATTAATTTTAATCGAAATTTAATTTTATATAAATATTTAATGAGTATAAATTAATTAATTAATTAAGATTTATTTAATAGGTATATACATATCTATAAATTACTTTCTTAACTAATAACTTCAATTTATTTATATATTTATTATATATATATAAATAATTAATAAATATAACATTAATATACATATATTCTTATATTATTATTATATATATATATATATAGTATATATTAATAAATTATATATATATATATATATTTAATTATATATAATTAATTATTAATATACTAATAGCTATATATAATTACATTAAGAAATAAAATCTAACTAATTAAGTATTTTTTCTTTTTTTTTTTAAATTCATTTAATATTATGTACTAATAAATAGATTTGATCATATATCACCTACTATCCAAATATCATTATATACTAATATATAATATATATATATATATACTTATTAATTATTTAAAAATATATACAAATATCTATATATAATTTAAATTTTTATTAAAGCAAAAATTCATCGCAAAATAGTTAATTTTTAATCAAATTTTTGCTTAAAAATTTATTCGTTAACAAATTTTAGCGCCTCAAAAATTTTAAAATTTTGCGTGCAAAAAAAAAAAAAACTTATTATAAATAAACTCATTCAAGGCCAAAAAAATGAAAAAAAATTTTACACTTTTGTGCAATTTTTTAAAAATTGATAATTTTAAATATCCCCTTTTTTTATCGTAATTTTTATAATTACTAAATATAATTAATTTAATATAAATAAAGTTATAATAAAAATACAAATACCAATAAAACGGTTTTTACTTAAAAATAATAAAAAAAAAAATAAAGTGTCTGATAAAAAGAGTTATTTTGATAGAATAAAAAATGTAAAGAATTACCTTTATTATATTTAACAGAATCAAACTATTTCTTTAAGAATCAAAATCTTATATACATCATATATTAAAATATATAAAAAAGATAAGCTAATTAAGCTAAAGGGTTCATACCCCTTTTATAAAGGTTTTAATCCTTTTCTTTTTAATTTTTAATATGTACAAATTACTATTTATAACGACCTTAATAATTGGGACTTTAATTTCAATCTCATCCTACTCTTGATTAGGTATATGAATAGGATTAGAAATTAATTTATTATCAATTATACCTTTATTCACAAATTCTAAAAATATAATAACTAATGAAGCTGCATTGAAATATTTTATTACCCAAGTATTAGCTTCAACAATTCTATTATTTTCTATTATCATAATATCTTCCAATATTATAGAAAGATTACAACATAATTTCAATATAATTTTTAATTCTTCTTTATTAACAAAAATAGGAGCAGCCCCGTTTCATTTTTGATTTCCAGAAGTATTAGAAGGTTTAAATTGAATAAATTGTTTAATTCTTTTGACATGACAAAAAATTGCACCCTTAATTCTAATTATATACAATAATAATATAATAATTTTTTTTACCATTATTATTATTATTTCAATATTAATTAGAGGAATTATAGGAATTAATCAAATTAGAATACGAAAAATTTTAGCATATTCATCAATTAACCATATTGGATGGATAATTAGATCAATTATTTTTATTGAATCAATTTGAACTATTTATTTTTTGACTTATACTCTAATTTCGATTAATATTATTATAATTTTAAATAATTATAAAATTTTCTATTTAAAACAATTTTTTTTAAGTATAAATAAAAATTATTTATTAAAAATATTTTTTGTTATAAATTTTTTATCTTTAGGTGGTTTACCCCCTTTTTTAGGATTTTTACCAAAATGATTAACAATCCAAACTTTAATTGAAAATAATTTAATTTTATTAACAGTAATAATATCGACAATAACATTAATAACATTATATTTTTATATACGAATTACCTTCACATCATTAATAATCAACATAAATGAAATAAACTATATATTTAAAAATAAATCTAAAAATTGAAATATTTTATTTTTTAACTTTTTAACCCTAATAGGCCTATTATTTGTAACACTAATCTTTAATTTTTGTTAAGGATTTAAGTTAACAAATAAACTCATAGTCTTCAAAACTATCTATAAAGATCCATCTTTAAGCCTTAGGGATTTACCCTCCTTTAAATTTGCAATTTAAAATCATTATTGAATATAAGGCTTGGTAAAAGAAATATTTTTCATAAATAAATTTACAATTTATCACCTATAATCAGTCATTTTACCTGAATAAATGATTATTTTCGACAAACCACAAAGATATTGGTACCTTATATTTTATCTTTGGCGCCTGAGCAGGAATAGTTGGAACCTCATTAAGAATTTTAATTCGAGCTGAATTAGGAAATCCAGGAAGATTAATTGGAGATGACCAGATTTATAATGTTATTGTTACAGCTCATGCTTTTATCATAATTTTTTTTATAGTAATACCTATTATAATTGGAGGTTTCGGAAACTGACTAGTTCCTTTAATATTGGGTGCTCCTGATATAGCTTTTCCTCGAATAAATAATATAAGATTTTGATTATTGCCCCCATCATTATCTTTATTATTAATAAGAAGAATAGTAGAAAATGGAGCAGGAACTGGGTGAACAGTTTATCCTCCTTTGTCTTCTAATATTGCTCATGGAGGAGCCTCAGTTGATTTAGCTATTTTTAGATTACATTTAGCAGGAATTTCTTCAATTTTAGGAGCTGTAAATTTTATTACTACAGTTATTAATATACGATCAGCAGGAATAACTTTTGACCGTATACCTTTATTTGTATGAGCTGTTGCAATTACCGCTTTATTATTACTTTTATCATTACCTGTTTTAGCAGGAGCAATTACTATACTTTTAACTGACCGAAATTTAAATACTTCCTTTTTTGACCCTGCTGGAGGAGGAGACCCCATTCTTTACCAGCATTTATTTTGATTTTTTGGTCATCCAGAAGTATACATTTTAATTTTACCCGGATTTGGTATAATTTCTCATATTATTTCCCAAGAAAGTGGTAAAAAAGAAACCTTTGGAACATTAGGAATAATTTATGCTATAATAGCAATTGGGTTATTAGGATTTGTAGTATGAGCCCATCATATGTTTACAGTTGGAATAGATGTAGATACTCGTGCTTACTTTACTTCAGCAACTATAATTATTGCAGTTCCTACTGGAATTAAAATTTTTAGATGGTTAGCAACACTTCACGGAACTCAAATTAATTATTCACCAGCTATACTTTGATCACTTGGATTTGTATTTTTATTTACGGTTGGGGGGCTAACAGGAGTTATTTTAGCCAATTCATCAATTGATATTATTTTACATGATACTTATTATGTAGTTGCTCATTTTCATTATGTACTATCAATAGGAGCAGTATTTGCAATTATAGCAGGATTTATTCAATGATACCCTTTATTTACAGGATTAACTTTAAATAATAATTACCTAAAAATTCAATTTTTAACAATATTCATTGGGGTAAATTTAACATTTTTCCCACAACATTTCTTAGGTTTAAGAGGTATACCACGTCGCTATTCAGACTACCCTGATGCCTACACAACATGAAATATCATTTCTTCTATTGGATCAATAATTTCATTAATTGCTATTTTTATATTTATATTTATTATTTGAGAAAGAATAATTTCTATACGTAAAAGAATTTCTTCAATACAAATATCTACTTCCATTGAATGATTTCAACTAATACCTCCTGCAGAACATAGATATTCTGAATTACCTATACTATGTTCAGATTTCTAATATGGCAGATTAGTGCGATGGACTTAAGTCCCATACATAAAGATTAGCCTTTTTTTAGAAATCGCAACATGGTATTCAGTTTCTACTCAAGATAGGGCTTCTCCTTTGATAGAACAATTAATTTATTTTCATGATTATACATTATTAATTTTACTAATAATTACAGTTTTAGTAGGATATTTAATAACAAGATTATTTTTTAATAAATTAAATTATCGATTTTTATTAGAAGGCCAAATGATTGAATTAATCTGAACTATTTTACCTGCAGTAACTTTAATTTTTATTGCTCTTCCTAGTCTTAATCTTTTATATTTACTTGATGAAATCAATAACCCTATGGTTTCAATTAAATCAATTGGACATCAATGATATTGATCTTATGAATACACAGATTTTAAACAATTAGAATTTGATTCATATATAATTACTATAAATGAAATAAAAAATAATGGGTTTCGTTTATTAGATGTTGATAATCGAATTACTTTACCCTATAATTCTCAAATCCGTATAATGGTAACTGCTGCTGATGTCTTACATTCTTGAACAATTCCATCTTTAAGTGTTAAAATTGATGCTACTCCTGGTCGTTTAAATCAAATTAATTTTTTTATAAATCGGGCAGGACTATTTTTTGGTCAATGTTCAGAAATTTGTGGGGCAAACCATAGATTCATACCAATTGTTTTAGAAAGAATTTCTTCAAACTATTTTATTGATTGAATTTCTAAGATAAAGTCATTAGATGACTGAAAGTAAGTACTGGTCTCTTAAACCATTTTATAATAGATTAACAACTATTTCTAATGAAGAAATTAGTTAAGTTATAACATTAGTTTGTCAAACTGAAATCATTAAAAATTAATATCTCTTAATTCCTCAAATAGCTCCAATAAATTGAATAATATTATTTTTAATATTTACTATTATTTTTTTAGTTTTTAATTCTTTAAATTACTTCTCATTTAAATATATGAACAAAAATACAAATAATAAATTTAATCTTAAAAAAAATTTTTTAAATTGAAAATGATAACTAATTTATTTTCATCTTTTGACCCTTCAACAAGTTTTAATTTATCATTAAATTGAATAAGAACTTTTTTAGGAATTCTTTTTATTCCATCAATATTTTGATTGATTCCTTCACGAATAAATTTTTTATGAATTAATATTTCTTTTACTCTTCATAAAGAATTCAAAGTTTTATTAGGAAGAAAAATTAAAGGAAGTACTTTAATTTTTATTTCATTATTTTCTATTATTCTATTTAATAATTTTTTAGGATTATTTCCTTATATTTTTACTAGAACAAGTCATTTAGTTTTAACATTAGCTTTAGCTTTACCTTTATGAATAAGATTTATAATTTATGGTTGAATTAATAATACTACTCATATACTTGCACATTTAGTTCCTCAAGGAACTCCCCCAATTCTTATACCTTTTATAGTATGTATTGAAACAATTAGAAATATTATTCGTCCAGGTACTTTAGCAGTACGACTAGCCGCTAATATAATTGCTGGTCATTTATTAATAACATTGTTAGGAAACACAGGACCTATATTAACATTAATTATAATTAATTTATTAATTATAACTCAATTATTACTATTAATTTTAGAATCAGCTGTTGCAATTATTCAATCTTATGTATTTGCAATTTTAAGAACTTTATATTCTAGAGAAGTTAATTAATGTCAGTTAACAAAAATCACCCTTTTCATTTAGTTGATGTTAGACCTTGACCATTAACAGGAGCTTTGGGGGCAATAATTACGATAATTGGATTAATTAAATGATTTCATTTTTATAATAACAATCTTTTTTTAATAGGAATATTAATTACTATACTTATTATATATCAATGATGACGAGATGTATCACGAGAAGGAACATTTCAAGGATTACATACCTTTAATGTTACTATAGGTTTACGTTGAGGAATAATTTTATTTATTACTTCAGAGGTATTTTTTTTTTTAAGTTTTTTTTGAGGGTTTTTTCATAGAAGATTAGCCCCATCTATTGAATTAGGAATAATTTGGCCACCTAAAGGAATTTTAACTTTTAATCCTATTCAAATCCCATTACTTAACACTTTAATTTTACTAACTTCAGGGTTAACTGTAACATGAGCTCATCATAGTCTTATAGAAAATAATTATAATCAAACTAAACAAGGATTATTACTAACTGTTATTTTAGGAATTTACTTTACAATATTACAAGCATATGAATACATAGAAGCATCTTTTACTATTTCAGATGCTATTTATGGATCTTCATTTTTTATAGCAACAGGATTCCACGGATTACATGTTATTATTGGAACTACGTTTCTTTTAGTATGTTATTTACGACATATTAATAATCATTTTTCAAATATTCATCATTTTGGTTTTGAAGCAGCAGCTTGATATTGACATTTTGTAGATGTAGTATGATTATTTTTATATATTTCTATTTATTGATGAGGTAGATATTTATATAGTATAAAAAAATATATTTGACTTCCAATCAAAAGACCTAATAAAATTTAGTATAAATAATTTTAATAATATTTAAAATAGCAATTATTATTTTTATTATTTCATTTATAATAATGCTTATAGCAACATTATTATCAAAAAAAACATTTATAGACCGAGAAAAATCTTCACCTTTTGAGTGTGGATTTGATCCTAAAAGTTATGCACGTTTACCTTTTTCTATTCAATTTTTTTTAATTGCAGTAATTTTTTTAATTTTTGATGTAGAAATTACTTTATTAATTCCTCTTGTATTAACTATAAAAATTTCTAATTTAATAATATATTTATTAATTAGATTTTTTTTTTTTTTTATTTTATTAATAGGATTATATCATGAATGAAATCAAGGTGCATTAAATTGAGTATATTAGGATAATAGTTAATAATAACGTTTAATTTGCATTTAAAAAGTATTGAATAATCAATTTATCTTAAATAAGAAACAAAAATTGTATTTAGTTTCGACCTAAAATTTTGATGTTATTCATCCTTATTTTTAATTGAAACCAAAAAGAGGTATATTACTGTTAATAATATTATTGAGCTTAACTCCAATTAAAGAAATAAGTGATTCAAAATTAAGCTTCTAACTTAAATTTTTAGTGGGGAAGTTCCATTATTATTTCTATTTATATAGTTTAAAAAAACATTACATTTTCATTGTAAAATTAAAAAATTATTTTTTATAAATATTTAAAAATATAATTATTTCCTTGATATCTTCAATATCATGCTCTCTATAAGCTATTTAAATAAATTAGATTTAAAGTTAATATAATAATCCATAAAACTAATAAAATTATATAAATTTTTAAATTATTATTAAATAATAATTGTATAAATTTTGATTTATTTTTTAAATTTTTATAAATATTTTGACTACCCAAAAATTCATATCACCCTTGATCAAAATTTTTATAATAAAATAAACCTAAATTAATTGGATAATAATTAACTCCATATGTAGAAATAAAAGGCATATTTCATATAGATGAACAAAATAAAGAAATTTTATATAAAATTAATGTTTTTAAATTATAATTAATATAAAAAATAGATAATTCATAACCAATTAATAACCCAAAAATAATTACAATTAAAGCTAATATTTTTATAATAAAAGGGAGACAAATAAAATAAGGAGTTGGAAATATAATTCATATTAATATTCTACCTCCAAAAATTACTAATAAAATTAATCCTGATATTCCTTTTAATATAATATTATTTTTATCGGTAATAATATTTAAGCCTAAATAATTAAAATCCCCTATTAATCTATAATAAATTAAACGAATAGTATAGCAAGAAGTTAATCCTGTAGAAATAAAAAAAACTATATAAATAAATAAATTTAAATAATTTATAGACAATACTTCTAAAATTAAATCCTTAGAATAAAATCCAGATAAAAAGGGTACTCCACATAAAGATAAATTAGCAATATTAAAAAATCTACAAGTTAACGGTATTTGTTTAATTAAACCCCCTATATAACGAATATCTTGACAATTATTTAAATTATGAATAATAGAACCTGCACATATAAATAATAAAGCCTTAAATAAAGCATGAGTTAATAAATGAAAAAAAGCTAATTTATATTCCCCTAAAAATAAAATTCTTATTATTAAACCTAATTGACTTAAAGTAGATAAAGCAATAATTTTTTTTAAATCATATTCGAAATTTGCACCTAAACCAGCTATAAATATTGTTATTCTAGAAATAAATAATATTATTATTGTTATATTTTCATTAAATGAAAAATTAAATCGAATTAATAAATATACCCCTGCAGTAACTAAAGTAGATGAATGAACTAATGAAGATACAGGAGTTGGAGCAGCTATTGCTGCTGGTAATCAAGAAGAAAAAGGAATTTGAGCTCTTTTTGTAAATGAAGCAAAAATTACTAAATAACTAATAATTATTATAAAATAATCATTTTTTATAAAATTAAGATAATAAATATAATTTCAACTTCCATAATTAATTATTCATCTAATAGCAATTAATAAAGCGACATCTCCTAACCGATTTGTTAAAGCAGTTAATATCCCAGCATTATAAGATTTAATATTTTGATAATAAATTACTAGACAATAAGAAACTAATCCTAAACCATCTCAACCTAACAAAATTCTAATTAAATTAGGACTAATAATTAATAACATTATTGATAAAACAAATATAGAAACCAATATAATAAAACGATTAATATATAAATCCCCTAATATATATTCCTTTCTATAATATACTACTATTGAAGAAATAAATAATACAAAACTTATAAATAATAAAGATATTCAATCAAATAATAAAGTTATTATAATTGAAGTAGAATTTAAACTTAATATTTCTAATTCAAGAATAATTCTATAATCTAAAACTATAAAATTTAATCTTAAAATAAATAAAATAATACTAAAAATAAAAAAAATACTTCTATAAATTAAACAAATAGATAAGATTATCTAAGATAAATATTATATTTTTGATATCACAAATCAATGTTTTTATTAAACTACTTAAATAAACTCATAAAACAAAATATTCACCCTTTAAAATTAAAAAATTTAAAGGAAATCAATGTAATATTAATAATAAATACTCACGTAAATATCCTATTCTAAATCTAAATAAACCAGAAAATAATTTACCATGTTGTGAATAAGAATATAAATATAAAGAATAAACTGCTCTAAAAAATAATAAAAATATTAATCTTAATATACTTAAAATTCTTCATCTTATTAAACTATTGATTAATATAATTTCACCAACTAAATTTAATGAAGGAGGAGAAGATATATTACAAGCTCTAAATAAAAATCATCATAATCTTATAGCTGGTATAAGATTAATTAAACCTTTATTAATAAATAAACTTCGACTATTTAAACGCTCATAATTTATATTAGCAAGACAAAATAACCCTGAAGAACATAAACCATGAGCAATTATTATTAATAATGACCCACATATACCTCAATAATTTAAAGTTAAAATTCCTGATAAAACTAATCCTATATGAGAAACTGATGAATAAGCAATTAAAGATTTTATATCTCTTTGACGTAAACATATAAATGAAACAAAAATACCGCCAACTAAAGAAATAATAATAAAATAAATATTAAATTTAATACCAATAAAAATAAATATTTTTATTACACGTATTAAACCATACCCACCTAATTTCAATATAATTCCTGCTAAAATTATTGAACCTGAAACAGGAGCTTCAACATGAGCTTTAGGTAATCATAAATGAACAAAATACATAGGTATTTTAATAAAAAAAACAAAATTTATTCCTAAATATATAAATATATAATTTATATTTATTAAAAAATAATAATCTAATCTATGAAAATTTCTATAATAATAGAAAATAGAAATAAGTATCGGTAATGAAGCTAACATCGTATAAAACAATAAATAAACCCCCGCTTGAATTCGTTCAGGTTGATACCCTCAACCAATAATTAAGATTAATGTAGGAATTAAACTTATCTCAAAAAATAAATAAAAAACTAACAAATTTATAGTTCTAAATGTTAAAAATAAAGAAATTAATAATATTAAAATTATAAATAAAAATATTTTATAATAATAATTTATTTTAAAAATTTTAGCACTAGCTATAATTATTAGAGAACAAATTCAAAAAGTTAATAAAATTATTATATAAGATAATAAATCAATGCCAAATCTATATCTAATATTTAAATAATTATAATCAAAACTTATAAATATAATAAATATTAAACTTATTAAAAAATATAAAAACTGATTTAATCAAAATATTTTAGATTTAAATCTTAAAGGAATCATAAAAATTAATATAAATATAAATTTTATCATAAAACATTAAATCTTTGAAAATAATCATTCCCATGAGTACGAACTAAAGATACTAATAAAGATAGTCCTAAAGCCCCCTCACAAACTCTTATTGTTATGAAAATCATAGAAAAATAAAATTCATTATTAAAATATCTTAAATAAATAAAAATATTAAAATATAAAGACAAAATAATAAACTCTAAACTTAATAATATTAATAATAAATGTTTACGTTTTATGCAAAAAACTAATACTCCAGAAAAATATATAAAAACAGAAAATAATATTAACATTAGTTTTAATAATTTAATAAAAATATTGGTCTTGTAAATCAAAAATAAGATTTATCTTTTAAAACTTCAGAAGAAAGAATAATTCTTATCATTAATCTCCAAAATTAAAATTTTATATAAACTATCTTCTGTATTATTATACTTTTATCATTAAATATCATTTTATCATTGAGATTTTTATTTATAATTCACCCATTATCTATAGGAATAATCTTATTAATACAAACTATTGTAATTTCATTAATTACAGGATTTTTTAATTTTAATTACTGATTTTCTTATATTTTATTTTTAATTATAATTGGAGGAATACTAGTTTTATTTATTTATATAACTAGAATTGCATCTAATGAAAAATTTAAGTATAATAATAAAATTATAATAATAATAATTGGAATAACTTTTATTATATTAATAATTTTAATTTTTATCGATGATTATATATTAAGAATAAATATTTTTCAAAATATAATTTATAAAAATAATAGATATTTAATATTAGCTAAATTTTATAATAAACCATCTAATATAATTATATTTTTAATAATTATTTATTTATTTATCACATTAATTGCAGTAGTAAAAATTACTGATTTTAAACTTGGACCATTACGTCAAAAATTCTAATGAAAAACCCCATACGATTAAGTAACCCTTTAAATATTATTAATAATTCATTAATTGATTTACCAAGACCTTCTAATATTTCTGCTTGATGAAATTTTGGATCATTGTTAGGTTTATGTCTAGGAATTCAAATTTTAACTGGACTATTTTTAGCAATACATTATACAGCTGATATTAATATAGCTTTTGATAGAGTAATTCATATTTGTCGAGATGTAAACTTTGGATGACTAATTCGAACATTACATGCTAATGGAGCTTCTTTCTTCTTTATTTGTATTTATTTACATATTGGGCGAGGGATATATTATGGTTCATACACTCTAACTTCAACATGAATTATAGGAGTAATTATTTTATTTATTGTTATAGCTACAGCTTTTTTAGGTTATGTTTTACCTTGAGGACAAATATCTTTTTGGGGAGCAACTGTAATTACAAATTTATTATCAGCAATTCCTTATTTAGGTATAAGAATTGTTCAATGATTATGAGGAGGATTTGCAGTAGATAATGCTACATTAACTCGATTTTTTACTCTTCATTTTTTAATACCTTTTATTATTACAGCCATAGTAATAATCCATTTATTATTTCTTCATAAAACAGGTTCAAATAACCCTCTTGGAACAAATAGAAATATTGATAAAATTCCTTTTCATCCATACTTTAGATATAAAGATATTTTTGGATTTATTATAATATTATCAATTTTAATTATATTAACTTTAATAAACCCTTATATATTAGGAGATCCTGATAATTTTATTCCTGCTAATCCTTTAGTAACACCTATCCACATTCAACCAGAATGATATTTTTTATTTGCTTATGCAATTTTACGGTCAATTCCTAATAAATTAGGGGGAGTAATCGCATTAGTTATATCTATTGCTATTTTATTATTCATACCTTTTTTAAATAATAAAATAATACAATCTAATCAATTTTATCCACTAAATAAATTATTATTTTGATCATTAGTTTCTACAGTAATTATATTAACATGAATTGGAGCACGACCAGTTGAAGACCCTTATATTTTAATTGGACAAATTTTAACTATTATTTACTTTTTAATTTACTTAATTAATCCTATAATAAATATAATTTGAGATTTAATTATTTTTAAATAGTTAATGAGCTTGAAATAAGCATATATTTTGAAAATATAAGATAGAAAATATTCTATTAACTTTAATACTAAATTTTGTTAACTATAAAATTAAAGAGAAAATTAATATCTTTAATCCTATAAAAAAAAATAAATAATTTAATGAAACAGGCAAAAACCTTTTTCAAGCTAAATATATTAATTTATCATAACGAAAACGAGGTAAAGTACCACGTACTCAAATCCACAAAAAAGATATAAATACTAACTTAATAAAAAATGTAAAAGAAAAAATATTACCTCCTAAAAATAAGATACAACATAATATTCTTATAAATAAAATTCTTGAATATTCAGCTAAAAAAATTAATGCAAATCCTCCTCCTCTATATTCAACATTAAACCCCGAAACTAATTCAGATTCTCCTTCTGCAAAATCAAAAGGAGTACGATTAGTTTCTGCTAATCTAGAAACAAATCAAATTATACATAAAGGAAATATTAAGTATAATAATCATATATATATTTGATATATATAAAATATATTTATATTTAAACTTAAAATTATAAATAAAAATCTTAGTAAAATTAAAGATAAACTAACTTCATAAGAAATAGTCTGAGCAACAGATCGTATCCCCCCTAATAAAGAATAATTAGAATTTGAAGATCATCCAGCAATTATAATAGTATAAACTCTTAATCTAGAAATACATAAAAAAAATAAAATACCTAAATTAAAATTAAATAAAACTCTAAAAAAAGGTATACATAATCATAAAAATAATGATAAAAATAAATTAAAAATAGGAGAAAAATAATATATATTAAAATTAGATATTATTGGAATAATTGATTCTTTAGTAAATAATTTAATAGCATCACTAAAAGGTTGGGGTAATCCTAAAAATCCTACTTTATTTGGACCTTTACGAATTTGAATATATCCTAAAACTTTACGTTCTAATAAAGTCAAAAATGCTACCCCAATTAAAACACAAATAATTAATAATAATCTTCTAAAAAATATTAATAGATAATCTTTAAAAATCAAGTATTACTTGTAATAAATTACATAATTAAATTCTAAATTTAATGCACTAATCTGCCAAAATAACAATAATATTCATTAAATAAATAATTTTTATATATATTTGGTCCTTTCGTACTAAAATATATAATTTTATTAAAGATAGAAACCAACCTGGCTCACACCGGTTTAAACTCAGATCATGTAAAATTTTAAAAGTCGAACAGACTCAATTTTTTAGCATCTACACCAAAAATTAATTTTAATCCAACATCGAGGTCGCAATCCTTTTTTTCGATTTGAACTCTTAAAAAAGATAACGCTGTTATCCCTAAGGTAATTTAATCTTATAATCATAAATAATGGATCATAAATTCATAAATTAATGTAATAAAAAAAATAAAGTTAATTAAATTTATTTATCACCCCAATAAAATATATAAATAAATATGATTAATTATATAAAAAATATTTATATATATATAAAACTCTATAGGGTCTTCTCGTCTTTTAAATAAATTTAAGCTTTTTAACTTAAAAATAAAATTCTAATTAAATTAAATTGAGACAGAAATTTTCTCGTCCAACCATTCATACAAGCTTTCAATTAAAAAACTAATGATTATGCTACCTTTGCACGGTCAAAATACCGCGGCCATTTAAATTTCATTGGGCAGGTTAGACTTTAAATTATTATCAAAAAGACATGTTTTTATTAAACAGGCGAAAAATATATTTGCCGAATTCCTTAATTTAACCTTTTAAAAATAAATTATTTTTAAAATAAATTATACTAATTTTATCATTATTAAATTTATTTTAAAATTAAATAAATATTATTAATAAAAAATATAAATAAAATATAAATAATAATATAAAAAAATTAATTATAACAAATTATTAATGATAAAAATTTTTAATTCTACACTTAATTTTTATAGTATTGAATATTATATAAATTTATTTAAAAGCTTATCCCTTTAAATATTTCTTACTAACAAAATTATAATTATTAATAATAATAATTTTTATTAGTAAATAAATTAAATTTATTTCTTAAAAAACTAGATATATTTAAAAACGAATAACATTTCATTACTAAAAACTTATTTATAATAATTATTTAACATTAAAAAATATAAATTCTTAACTCTTTTAAAATCGAGAAATTTTATTATAAAAAATATTTTTAATAAACCCTGATACACAAGGTACTAAAAATTAATTATTCTTTTTAATATTTATATTTTCAAAATATTTAAATTTTCTATCACTATACTATAAACTATAATTAATTAAATTTTTTCTTTATTAATAATAAAACTAAAAAATACTTTATTTAAAAATATTTAAAATAAATTTTTAAATTCAAATTAAATTGAATTTCACAATTAACTTTTTAATGTAAATAAAATACTTTTATTAAGCTTTAATTTGTCTTTCTAGATACACTTTCCAGTACATCTACTTTGTTACGACTTATCCCAATTTAATTGAGAGCGACGGGCGATATGTGCATATTTTAGAGCTTAAATCATATAATTTAAATTAATTATATTACTTTCAAATCCCCCTTTATTAATATTTTACAATAAAAAATCCGTTTAAATAAATTTATTGTAACCCATTTCTTCTTATTTATAAGCTATACCTTGATCTGATTTTTTTTATTATTATAAATATTGAATACTTAATTCTTATAAAGTATTCAAACTACGACGATATATAAACTTTTTAAAATAAGTACAATTAATCGTGGAATATCAATTATAGAACAGGTTCCTCTGAAAAGACTAAAATACCGCCAAATTTTTTAATTTTAAAGACCATAACTATTAATAATTTAGTATATAAATTTACATTTTAAATAATAGGGTATCTAATCCTAGTTTAAATAAAAAAATTAATAATTTCAAAATTTTATTTATAAAAATTATTAAATTTAAAATTTCACTTAATAAATTTAATTTTAATTTATTAATAAATCAATTTATTATTTACTAATAAATATTAATTGAATAAATTGTATAACCGCAACTGCTGGCACAAATTTTGTTTATACTAAAATAAATTCCTTAATCTTAATTTCTTAAATATAAAAATTTATAAACTGAGAATAATAATTTTTTAAAATATTTTTAATATCAAAAATTCACCCGCTAAAACTTACATATATAAAAATTATAGATTAATATTTTAAGCTAAAATAAAACTTTTTTAAAATTTTAAGTCCAATAAACAAATTTAAACTATCTCCCTAAGTACAATTAAAATCCCTAAAATATTCATTTGCCCCATTTTAAAAAATTTAAAAAAATTAAGTTAATTTTTTTAAATATTTAATTATTAAAATATTAAATTAAAATTACTAAAAATAAATTTTAAATGATATTATAATATAATGAATATTTTATTGCCCCTGGGAAAAAAAAAATACCTAAATAATATTGCCCCTTTTTAAATATATTTTTTTAGGTTAATTTTTTTTATTTTCATTAAAAATAAAATCAATAAACATTATTAAAAACTTTTTTTATAAACATGGAAATTTACTATTAATTTTTTTTTAAAACAATAATAAATTATCACAAAATCAAATCTTCAAAACTTGTAAATTATAGCATTTGAATTTAATAATTTTTAATACAAATTTATACCTTTTTTATTTAAAATATTTATTATTATAAAAAAGCAATTAAATTAAATAAAACATTAATTTTTAAACTAAAATTAATTTTTAATTAATTTATTAATTATTAAGTAAAGTAGGTTT